CCAATTCAAATTGAAAATAATGTTACTGCACGGACGGAGGTTATAAATTTTTTCATTTTCATCGATTAAATAATATTTAAATTTAATTACTTGAAAAGTCTCTTTTAAATTGTCAAATTGGAAATAGTTATTTACCAAGATCTGATTATGAGTTATTAAATGGTAAAATGAATAAACATTCGCAATTAGAAAGGCTGTTCCTAAAGGCCCCGGCGAATTCTTAATTGGAATTACAGGATCTTTTGTAATTTGAATTGATTCTTTTATCACATTGTGATATTTTACATCGTTGAATGGACCCATTCGAAAACAATAGGATGATGACAAAATTATCAACGATTGGAATCCCTTATTTCTATTCAACAACGTATGAATAGTTCTTTGATTTTGATTAAGGGGTTGTTGAATTCTTACTTTGGAATAAATGGAAGAAAACGGATTTATATTGGTGCAATCAGATCCATTATCCGGGAGCAATCCTGAGCCCGGTGGGTCATTCCTTTTTCCGATATATGAAATAGTGGATTTCAGCAAGTCGATTCTTAGGAAATGTCGAATCAAACCATTTGCCCTTATTTCAACAAAAGAAACACGAGCTTCTTGACTAGAAGAACTTTTTTTATCTTGGTCCCAATTCAATACTAAACAAGTCCGAACTAATTGAATATTTGTATCAGAAATTCCCCGAATTGGTTTACCATTTCCATAAAGGATATAATTGACAACTCGAAGTTTCACATTATCCCTTTCCTGCAACAGATCCGGGGGGAAAAGTCTTCCTAAAGTTATACCGTCCGTTATTTCATATGTGACGACAGGACGAACCAAAACAAAATACTTTTTCTTACTAGGTGTGATCCGTTGAACATAGATCCAATTTTTCCATTTTTTGGATTCCTTGTAATTTTGTTTTCCTGCTCCCGGTGGTATCAAAACGCCACTATGTCGGGATATCTTATCTATCTCTCCAGGAAAATGGATATCTCCAGAAAATATTTTAAGTTCAATTCTTTTTTTTTTTCTCTCCACTCGGACCAACCCGCCTACCCGGCTTCTTATATTTAAAGTAATTTGTGTATCCGCCCCAATGATACTATTGTTCTGTACCATTATGGAAGAAGATCCGGCTAATATATGCACCTCCTCGGGAATGAAAAAAAAACGATCTACTTTCATTTGGTATTTTGGCCTAAATTCCTTACCTCCTCGATACTCAATCAAATCCTCTTTTTTGACGATTGAATGCATTTCTAGAGTCCCATATTTAGTAATGCCCGAACTCTTTCTTCTATATCGAGGATCGTCCAAATAAGCAAGAATACTATTTCTACGGAAAACGCCATTGATGGGGATTTCAATCAAGATATCCGAGGGAGGTGTTAATTCGTTCTCGCGTTTTTGAATCGATTGGAGTGGAATGATGAATCTATTTCTTCGCCTCTTTGAGAATAAATCAAAATTCTGGTAGAGAATGGTCGGATCTACGAGATTACAACGACCGGTACTTATAATTCGACTAAGGTTTGAATAATCAGGAATCCTATTTTCTTTTTTATCCGAAAAATGCGAAGTAAAGAATTTTCCTCTCGACGGATCATTCGTTCCTGAGAGGTTAGAAGTAGATTTTCTCTTGACAGAACGAGAATGCGCACTCATTTGATCTTGATCCTTGTGGATCGAAAGTGAAACTAGACTGGATCTGCGCGGCTCTCCTAATAATATCCATAAATGACTTGTTTTTGGTAATAGATGAACATTTCCATATGTAAATTCGGGTGCATGATACACATCGGTGCTCCAGTGCATTTCTCCGTCTGAGTCAGAATAAATATGTTTTCGAACTTTCTCTTTAAAATTCAAAGTAGATGTTCCTGCGCGAATCTCAGCAATCACTTGTTCTGATTCTACATATTGATCGTTTTGAACTAAAAGAAAACTTTGGGGTGGAATATTTACATTATGTCGAATATCTTCACTTTCAATAGTTACATACAAGTTTATGGAACAGAGAAAGGCGGGATGTCCATGGCGTGTACGTGTCGGATGAACTAAATTCTCCTTGAATTTGATTTTTCCATTAGAAGGGGCTCGCACATGTTCCGCAGTACCCCCCGTGAATACTCCGCCGGTATGAAAAGTTCTTAATGTTAATTGAGTACCCGGTTCTCCAATCGATTGGCCTGCAATAATACCTACAGCTTCTCCCAATTCAACCAGGTCGCCATGAGTAGGACTCCGTCCATAACATAATCGACAGATCCAAGATGCACTCCTACAAGTAAAGGGGGTTCGAATAGCTATTGGTTGTGCTCGAAAGGTTATGAATCGATTTACAAGTCCAATCCCAACGTCTTGATTTCTAGTGGCAATACAGCGCGTGCCCATATATATATCATCGGCTAGTACACGACCAATCAATGTTTGGATAAAAATCCTTTCTGGCACCATACCATTCCCAGGACTCACAGAAATACCACGGACGGTGCCACAATCTATTCGA